ATTGCTAACATAATAACCTCTATTCGCAATGCTGACATGAATAGAAAAGGAATGGTTCGAATACCATCTACTAACATCACCGAAAACATTGTTAAAATACTTTTACGAGAAGGTTTTATTGAAAACGTAAGGAAACATCGGGAAAGCAACAAGGATTTTTGGGTTTTAACCCTACGACATAGAAGAAATAGGAAAGGACCGTATAAAACGATTTTAAATTTAAAACGGATCAGTCGACCTGGTCTCCGAATCTATTCTAACTATCAACGAATTCCTAGAATTTTAGGCGGAATGGGCATTGTAATTCTTTCTACTTCTCGGGGTATAATGACAGACCGAGAAGCTCGACTACAGGAAATCGGCGGAGAAATTTTGTGTTATATATGGTAATCTTTATGATATTCGAATTATACACAGAACTTCCCTATTTGTAAAAAAAAAAAAGAGAAGAGGTGGGTTTCTAATACCACTCCTCCTTCATTAATTGATACTTTGAAAGGGGTTTCATCTGGAATGAAAGAACAAAAAAGGATTTATGAAGGTTTAATTACTGAATCACTTCCCAATGGTATGTTTGGGGTTTGTTTAGATAATGAGGATCCAATTCTAGGTTACGTTTCAGGAAGGATTCGACATAGTTTTATACATATACTAGGTCATATAGAGTCAAAATTTCAGTAAGTTGTTACGATTCAACCAGAACCAGAGGTCGTATAATTTAGAGACTACGAAACAAAGATTCGAATGATTAGGTGAAGTAGTCTTTTCACTTGCAATATTCTTTTTTTGTAGGGATACAATTCGAAATAGAAAATTTCAAGAAACTTATTTTCTTCCAATAAGTAGATTCGGAATTAAGGTAAGGAATGACAAATATGAAAATAAGGGCCTCCATTCGGAAAATTTGTGAAAAATGTCGACTAATCCGGAGGCGGAGACGAATTATGGTAATTTGTTCCAATCCGAGACATAAACAAAGACAAGGATAATCTTTATAAAAAAAGGACCCCTAAAGGTCACCCACGATATACACATCAAAATAAATAAAGGATCCGTTTTGACATGAAATGGATATATCCATATATCTCTGACTTAGATTTATGAGATGATAAAATATGGCAAAACCCATACCAAGAATCGGTTCACGTAGAAATGGACGTATTAGCTCACGTAAAAGTACGCGTAGAATACCAAAGGGCATTATTCATGTTCAAGCAAGTTTCAACAATACAATTGTGACTGTTACAGATGTACGGGGTCGGGTAATTTCTTGGTCCTCCGCCGGTACTTGTGGATTCAAAGGTACAAGAAGAGGGACACCATTTGCCGCTCAAACCGCAGCAGGAAATGCTATTCGGGCAGTAGTGGATCAGGGTATGCAACGAGCAGAAGTCATGATAAAGGGCCCTGGTCTCGGAAGAGATGCAGCATTAAGAGCTATTCGTAGAAGCGGTATACTCTTAAGTTTCATACGGGATGTAACCCCTATGCCACATAATGGCTGTAGGCCCCCTAAAAAACGACGTGTGTAAAAATAAACATTGAAGATAAATTTCAAGAGAAATAAATAATTCAATGATTTGATCAAAAAATATTACTATGGTTCGAGAGAAAATAAGAGTATCGACTCGGACACTAAAGTGGAAGTGTGTTGAATCAAGAGCAGACAGTAAGCGTCTTTATTATGGACGCTTTATTCTGTCTCCACTTATGAAGGGTCAAGCCGATACTATAGGCATTGCGATGCGAAAAGCTTTGCTTGGAGAAATAGAGGGAACATGTATCACACGTGCAAAATCTGAAAAAATACCACATGAATACTCTACCATAGTCGGTATTCAAGAATCAGTACATGAAATTTTAATGAATTTGAAAGAAATTGTATTGAGAAGTAATCTGTATGGAACTCGTGATGCGTCTATTTGTGTCAAGGGTCCTGGATGCGTAACTGCTCAAGACATCATCTTACCACCTTCTGTGGAAATCGTTGATAATACACAGCATATAGCTAACCTAACGGAGCCAATTAATTTGTGTATTGAATTAAAGATCGAGAGGAATCGCGGATATCGTATACAAACGCCAAATAATTTTCAAGACGCAAGTTATCCTGTAGATGCTATATTCATGCCTGTTCGAAATGCGAATCATAGTATTCATTCTTATGTAAATGGGAATGAAAAACAAGAGATACTTTTTCTCGAAATATGGACCAATGGAAGTTTAACTCCTAAAGAAGCACTTCATGAAGCCTCTCGGAATTTGATTGATTTATTTATTCCTTTTTTACATGCGGAAGAAGAAAACTTCCATTTAAAAAACAATAAACAAAAAGTGACTTTACCCCTTTTTACTTTTCATGAGAAATTGGCTAAACTAAGGAAAAAGAAAAAAGAAATAGCATTAAAATATATTTTTATTGACCAATTAGAATTGCCTCCTAGGATCTATAATTGCCTCAAAAGGTCCAATATACATACATTATTTGACCTTTTGAATA